TTCGTACTGTACAATTCCTTTGTTTGTGGGATCATTTTCTCACGAAATGAAATTCAAATAAATTATAGAATGGATTAATACACCTATGTCTAGATCTGGGATAAATGGAAATTTTATTGATAAAACCTTTTCAATTGTAGCCAATATCTTATTACGAATAATTCCGACAACTTCGGGAGAAAAAGAGGCATTCACCTATTACAGAGATGGTGCGATTTGATTATTTTTTTATTTATTTTCTTTTCTATTTTTTACTGCTCTCAGTCTTAAGAGAAAGACAACATTATTCGGGATAGGAAAAAAAATTATTGAAATAAATCTACGCTTGTTGAAGGTGAAGTTTGGAAATAAAGCAAACCCTTCTGTCGTGTATCCCCGATTAATGCAGCCTCAGATGCTTCAATTGTCGATTCTAGAGTATTGAGCGGGAGGTTACACCTATGGGTTAGGTCTCCACCAATAGAGGGCATAGGGGAAGAAGCACTACTCCTAGGAATCAACACACGAAAACTTTGTTATAAATTATACCTTTTCCTTATCAGGATCGGGACTAACAAGAATGGTTGGGACAACAAACATCCATCTCGTTCGTTTTTTGGATACCCGTATAACCATCGAAGACTGTTGAAGTGACTAATTCCTGCAAATTAAAGGGCGTTGAAGACAAAGAAATTGTTGGAGTAACTTTTTATCTAATACCAACATGCTTGATGTTAAGTAAAGATCTTTTACAAGAAGGTTGGCTAGAGATTTCTTGTAAAAACACCAGCCCCGCTTAGTTTATAATGAGAATATTTCAATCTTTTTTGATTCCACGTATTATTATCATTATGCACATAAAGGAGGAGCCGTATGAGATGAAAATCTCATGTACGGTTCTGAAACGGAGATTTTTTGAATCGAATGACGACCGTAACGGATGTCAGCTCAATCCGAAGGAAATTATGCAGAAGCTTTACAGAATTATTATGAAGCTATGCGATTAGAAATTGATCCTTATGATCGAAGTTATATACTCTATAACATAGGCCTTATCCACACAAGTAACGGAGAACATACGAAAGCTTTAGAATATTATTTTCGGGCACTAGAGCGAAACCCATTCTTACCACAAGCTTTTAATAATATGGCCGTGATCTGTCATTACGTGCGACTATCTCCACTATAGAAATAAAAAAAGGAAAGAAGGAACAAATTCGTTAATAAATACTAGAAACAAAGGGTAGGCTTTCTACATATGTATCGTTCAAAACAACGATTTTTATCAGCTGTAGCAAAGAAATAAACTTCATAAAAGTAGAAATATGAAGAAATAGGTATGCCTAGATACTTTATTCTATGGATAAAGGATCTAATTGATAGAAGAAGCGCCGTAAAGATCAATTCGCGAGGTTTTGGTCCGATACAATAAGAACTGCTTGCTTATGTCATGATATGAGATAAAAGTTAGGAATCCACTTATGTAATAGAGTTGATCCCCTAAGGTATTGAGCAGCGGTGTAGCATCAGATCCCAAAGATAGTAAGTCTTTTCCTTCTTATGAAGGAAGGTCTTTTTCAAAGATTCTATATCAATTTATATATGAAACCGAGATAGTTACCTTTCAGAAAATTAGAATGATAGTGAAAATGCTTATGCTTTAGTTTTCTGAAGGTGGGAGAAAAGATAAAACTTATTATTAAGAAAAATTTGAGTTTGAAACTTATGCAATTAACCTCTTTCTTTTGGTTAACTCGAGAAAAAAAAAATGGGATATATCTCTGAGAAATCTCATTCAATTAGATAGGGTAATTAAAAAATAGGACACCAAAAGAATTTGACCGCTGAGCCGTATGAGGTCGGAAACTCTCAAGTACGGTTCTAAGGGAAGGAATTTACCCCCCTATTCCGACCGGGGAGAACAGGCCATTCAACAAGGAGATTCCGAAATTGCGGAGGCTTGGTTCGATCAAGCCGCCGAGTATTGGAAACAAGCAATAGCGCTTACTCCTGGTAATTATATTGAAGCACAGAATTGGTTGAAGATTACAAGGCGTTTCGAATAAGAACAGTTTATTATTTAATTTAGATATTTAGTTTTATAGATTTTTTATATTTGTTATAATTCATTTTCTAATTAATTGTTTGTTGTCCCTATCGAGGATCATTTCTCTGGGAAGAACCAATCAAAGAATTTCATTATATCCCTTCTAAGATCGTTCTATTTCGTCTGGTATTTCGTAGGAATAAACGATATATACAGATAAAGTGGAGAATCCATTTTTTTTTTTCTTCTATTAAAACTAATAAAAGAGACCTTCGAATGACTAAATTTAAATACTGAGATGTCTCTTAGTAATGACTTCTCGCGAAATTTTGATTTGGAATAGAGTACGGAATAGAGTAATATGTTCTATGTAAGACATAAAGTATAAAGTAGTTCCGTTTAGGAACTTATAATTGAGATATGAATACACTAGGTTGCACAAAAAAATGGTTTTTGCGTCAATTAAAGCCCAGA